CCCCCGCCTTACCGCTCGGCCATGCCGCCAAAAAGATACAAAATATATGAAACCCCCTAAAAAAAAAAGTGGGGGTTTTCAATTTCTTTCTTTTTTTTTTTTCTATTGAAAAAGGAAAAGGTGTATTTTCAACCACAAAAGAAAAAATTAATAACAAATTGGAACCCTTAACTACTCACCCTGAATTCATGAAACTACTCACCGTGAATTCATGAACTATTCTTGGATTTGAATCCAAGAATGTTTTTCCCTAACCTAATGAAATAATAAAATAAAAATTGATACATAACTAATTGGTATTGATTCTTTTCTATAAAAAACATCCTTCTCAATTTCCATTATAATAGCAATTCTCGGTATATGTAAACCCTAGGACATAAATTGTGTTACACAGATATCATAAAATTGAATTGGGTTTCTTATCCATCTTTCTTATCCATATTGAATACCTCTCAGGAATTTTCGAAAAAAATTATCATGCTTCTGTTTTGACACCTTTTTATTAAAAAAATAGATTGAGTAGAAAATTGAGCACAGCGTGCGCTGTCCCGAATGGGGCTGCAATAAAGGAAGAGACCGTAGTTCTATCTTCGCATGCTTACTAAATATAAGTTTTAGGCACTTCAATCATATTATACAAATTCTATTAAAAAAAGCAAGTAAGAATCTATCTTTTTTCCGCGAATTATTTTTTGAACTTGAACGACGGAATCACGAAAAGGTTAAGTGCTAAAAAATCAATTCTATTTTTTTTTCTGGTATCCAGTCGAATTGAAAGATGTAATATCATAATATATAATAATAATGGTAGAAATTTAATCACTTTTTTGTTTGGATATTCTATACAAAACTTCAGAAGTCTAGTTGGAATTTTTCAATTCCTTTTCGTTTGTATCTGTTGCAAATTCAAATTTGAGTATCAAATTCTATTTATCCCCCTGTTCAGTTTATAGATATGTCATACATTCCATATACGGAGTTAGTTCAAATTTCATGTGATTCAGTAAACAAAATATGAATTCCATCCTTGCTTGATCGATTCATATGATTCGATGAAGAATGAGAGCAAATAATGGGATATATTCTCTAAATATAAATGGCGAAATTCAAAATGCTTGGGGGTAGAAATGGGGGAATGTCTACAATACCGGGGTTGAAGCAGATACAATTTGAAGGGTTTTGTAGGTTCATTGATCAGGGATTAGCAGAAGAACTTTCTAAGTTTCCAAAGATTGAAGATAGAGATCAAGAAATAGAATTTCAATTATTTGTGGAAACATATCAATTGGTCGAACCCTTGATAAAAGAAAAAGATGCTGTATATGAATCACTCACATATTCTTCTGAATTCTATGTATCCGCAGGATTAATTCAGAAAACTAGTAGGGATATCCAGGAACAAACCATTTTTATTGGAAACATTCCTCTAATGAATTCCCTGGGAACTTCTATAGTAAATGGAATATACAGAATTGTAATCAATCAAATATTACAAAGCCCCGGTATCTATTATCGATCAAAATTGAATCATAACGGAATTGCAGTCTATACTGGCACGATAATATCGGATTGGGGAGGAAGATTAGAATTAGAAATTGATAGAAAAGCTAGGATATGGGCTCGTGTGAGTAGAAAACAGAAAATATCTATTCTAGTTTTACTATCAGCTATGGGTTCGAATTTCAAAGAAATCTTAGAAAATGTTCTCTACCCTGAGATTCTCTTGTCTTTCCTGGATGATGAGGAGAAAGAAAAGATTGGGTCACAAGAAAATGCCATTTTGGAATTTTATCAGCAATTTGCTTGTGTAGATGGAGATCTGGTATTTTCTGAATCTTTATGTGAGGAATTACAAAAAAAATTCTTTCAACAAAGATGTGAATTAGGAAGGGTTGGTCGGCGAAATATGAACCGAAGGCTTAATCTTGATATACCTCAGAACAATACATTTTTGTTACCGCGAGATATATTAGCAGCTGTGGATCGTTTGATTGCAATGAAATTTGGAATGGGTACACTTGACGATATGAATCATTTGAAAAATAAACGTATTCGTTCCGTAGGGGATCTCTTACAGGATCAATTCGGATTGGCTTTGGTTCGTTTAGAGTATATAGTTAGAGGAACTCTATGTGGAGCAATTGGGCATAAATTGATACCGAATCCTCAGAATTTGGTAACTTCAACTCCATTAACAACCACTTTTGAATCTTTTTTTGGATTACACCCATTATCTCAAGTTTTGGATCAAACTAATCCATTGGCACAAATTGTTCATAGTAGAAAATGGAGTTATTTAGGTCCGGGAGGATTGACAGGACGAACGGCTAGTTTTCAGATACGAGATATCCATCCTAGTTACTATGGGCGCATTTGTCCAATTGACACGTCTGAAGGAATCAATGTTGGACTTATCGGATCCCTAGCAATTCATGCGAGGATTGGGCATTGGGGGTCTATAGAAAGTCCATTTTTTTTAATCTCTGAGAGATTAAAAAAAGTACAGATGCTTTATTTATCACCAAATAGAGATGAATACTCTATGGTAACGACAGGAAATTCCTTGTCGCTGAATGGAGGTATTCGGGAGGAAGAGGTTGTTCCAGCCCGATACCGTCAAGAATTTTTAACTATTGCATGGGAGCAGGTTCATCTTCGAAGTTTTTTTCCCTTCCAATATTTTTCTATTGGAGCTTCCCTCATTCCCTTTGTCGAGCATAATGATGCGAATCGGGCTTTAATGGGTTCTAATATGCAACGCCAAGCAGTTCCGCTTTCTGAGTCCGAAAAGTGCATTGTTGGAACTGGGTTAGAACGCCAAGTGGCTCTAGATTCGGGGGTTCCCGCTATAGCCGAACACGAGGGAAGGGTCATTTATACTGATACGGACAAGATAATTTTATCGGGCAATGGGCATACTCTAAGCATTCCATTAGTTATGTATCAACGCTCCAACAAGAATACTTGTATGCATCAAAAACCCCACGTTCCGCGGGGGAAATTCATTAAAAAGGGACAAATTTTAGCAGACGGTGCTGCTACAGTTGGTGGTGAACTCGCTTTGGGAAAAAACATATTAGTAGCTTATATGCCCTGGGAAGGTTACAATTTTGAAGATGCGGTACTGATTAGTGATCGTTTGCTATATGGAGGTATTTATACTTCTTTTCACATACGGAAATATGAAATTCAGACGCATGTGACAAGTCACGGCCCTGAAAGAATTACTAGCGAAATACCGTCTCTAGAAGCTCATTTACTCCGAAATTTATCCAAAAATGGAATTGTGATGCTGGGATCTTGGGTGGAGACGGGCGATATTTTAGTGGGTAAATTAACGCCACAAAGCGCGTCATGGCATGCTCCGGAAGAGAGATTAGTAAGAGCGATCCTTGGCATTCCGGTATCTGCCTCAAAGGAAACTTGTCTAAAACTGCCTAGAGGTGGGAGGGGTCGAGTTATTGATGTGAGATGGATCCAGAATGGAGGGGGTTCCAGTTCTAATCCAGAAAGGGTTCGAATATATATTTTACAGAAACGTGAAATAAAAGTCGGTGATAAAGTAGCTGGAAGACATGGAAATAAGGGTGTTGTTTCCAAGATTTTGCCTAGACAGGATATGCCTTATTTGCAAGATGGAAGACCTGTTGATATGGTCTTCAATCCATTAGGGATACCCTCACGAATGAATGTAGGGCAGATATTTGAATGCTCGCTCGGGTTAGCGGGGAGTCTGCTAAATAGACATTATCGAATAGCACCTTTTGATGAGAGATATGAGCAAGAGGCTTCTAGAAAATTAGTATTTTCGGAGTTATATGAAGCTAGTAAGCAAACAGCGAATCCATGGGTTTTTGAACCCGAGTATCCAGGAAAAAGCAGACTATTTGATGGAAGAACCGGAGATCCTTTTGAACAACCTGTTCTAATAGGAAAGCCCTATATTTTGAAATTAATTCATCAAGTTGATGATAAAATACACGGACGTTCAAGCGGACCTTATGCAATTGTTACGCAACAACCCGTTAGGGGAAGGGCCAGGCAAGGGGGACAGCGGGTGGGAGAAATGGAAGTTTGGGCTCTAGAGGGATTTGGTGTTGCCCATATTTTACAAGAGATGCTTACTTATAAATCTGATCATATAAGAGCTCGCCAAGAGATAGTCGGCACTACGATCATTGGGGGGACAATACCTCAACCTAAGGAACCTAAGAATGCTCCCGAATCTTTTCGATTGCTCGTTAGAGAACTACGATCTTTGGCTCTGGAACTGAATCATTTCCTTATATCTGAGAAGAACTTTCAGATTAATAGGAAGGAAGTTTAATCATCGAAATGAATCAGAATTTTTCTTCTATGATTGATCAGTATAAACATCAACAACTCCGAATTGGATCAGTTTCTCCTCAACAAATAAGTGCTTGGGCCAAAAGAATCCTACCCAATGGGGAGACCATTGGAGAGGTAACAAGCCCCTATACTTTTTGTTATAACAGCGATAAACCCGTAATAGGTGGATTATTTTGTGAAAGAATTTTTGGGCCTATAAAAAGTGGGATTTGTGCTTGTGGAAATTATCGAGAAATCAGAGATAAAAAAGAAAACCCAAAATTTTGTGAACAATGCGGAGTAGAATTTGTCGATTCCCGGATACGGAGATATCAAATGGGCTATATTAAACTGGCATGCCCAGTAACTCATGTGTGGTATTTGAAACGTCTTCCTAGTTATATCGCAAATCTTTTAGATAAACCTCTTAAAGAATTAGAGGATCTAGTATACTGCGATGTGTGATTTGATCAAAATCCGAATTTTACAGATTTAGAATGAGAAACTGTCATTCCATTTAATCGAATTGGGATGCCCTGGGTCTGACATGTCTCTGGGGAGAGTAACATGAAGCTCAGAATGAGGGTTGTATTTAATACTCCCACACAAAAAGGGAATTGGTCTATGGTCGATTCGGTAACAAATAAATATGAATTAATAGTTGTACCTCGTAAAAAAAAAAAAAGACTTTGTGGAATTAATTCTTCCCTTTTTTTAGTAAGAAATGAGATTCTGCTCAAATAATAAAATATGTCGTGGTTGCAGAAGTCTATCCATCGCATATAGGCTTAAGGATATCATGGCATAACCGTCGAGGCGAAGTAAGGACCTAAAAGATCGAATAGAGCGATACATGGACAAGTCAATCTCTTATCAATTCCAAGGTATTCCTTAATCTTAATTAAGAATTAAGGGAGATTCTTCATTCGAAAGGAAGCAGACTACTCAAGAATTTCACATTTCATTTATTTTTTTTATGTCCTTATTGATAATTCAGTAAATATAAAGAATTCACAAAATAGAAATAAAAAGAAGAATGAATCAATGAAATGGTGCTTGGTCCTCATTGAGAACTTGAGTAAAGAGTCGATAAGGGTTTTTTATACAATTTGAAAGCGGGAAACCCTTCTTTTCTTTATTTGTTTGGTATAACTACTTGAGCCGGATGAGGGGAAACTCTCACGTCCGATTTTGAAAGGGGGAGATTCCATTGGATCCTATCCAAATTGCTTGTTTGCTAGACCCGTAGTTAAAAAACCGACTTTCTTACGATTACGAGGTTCATTCAAATATGAAATCCAATCCTGGAAATACAGCATCCCACTTTTTTTTACTACCCCACGCTTCGATACGTTTCGAAATCGCGAAATTTCTACCGGAGCGGGTGCTATCCGAGAACAATTAGCCGATCTGGATTTGAGAATTGTTATAGATTATTCGTTAGTAGAATGGAAAGAATTAGGAGAAGAGGGGCCCAAGGACAATGAGTGGAAAGATCGAAAAATTAGAAGAAGAAAGGATTTTTTGGTTAGACGCATGCAATTAGCTAAACATCTTATTCAAACAAATATAGAACCGGAATGGATGGTTTTATGTCTATTACCGGTTCTTCCTCCCGATTTGAGGCCATCTATTCAAATCGGTGGGGGAAAACAAATAAGCTCGGATATTAATGAACTCTATAAACGAGTTATCTTGCGGAACAATGCTCTTATCAATATTTTAAACACAGGTAGATATGCGCCGAGTGACTTAGTAATGTCTCAGGAGAAATTGATACAAGAAGCCGTGGATACACTTCTTGATGATGGAATCCGCGGACAACCAATGAGGGATGGTCATAATAAGGTTTACAAATCATTTTCAGATCTAATTCAGGGCAAAGAGGGAAGATTTCGCGAAACTCTGCTTGGCAAACGGGTTGATTATTCGGGTCGTTCTGTCATTGTCGTAGGGCCCTCGCTTTCATTACATCGATGTGGATTGCCCCGCGAAATAGCAATAGAGCTTTTCCAGACATTTGTAATTCGGGGTCTAATTAGACAACATTTTGCTTCGAGCATAGTAGTTGCTAAGAGTCAAATTCGGGAAAAAGAACCAATTGTATGGGAAATACTTCGCGAAGTTATGCGGGGGCATCCCGTCTTGCTGAATAGAGCGCCTACTCTGCATAGATTAGGCATACAGGCATTCCAACCTATTTTAGTGGAAGGACGCGCGATTTCTTTACATCCATTAGTTTGTAAGGGATTCAATGCCGACTTTGATGGGGATCAAATGGCTGTTCATGTGCCCTTATCTATGGAAGCTCAAGCAGAAGCTCGGTTACTTATGTTTTCTCATATGAATCTTTTGTCTCCAGCTATTGGGGATCCCATTTCCGTACCAACCCAAGATATGCTTATTGGTCTTTATATATTAACGAGTGGGAATCGTCAGGGTATTTGTTCAAATAGGTATAATTTGTGTAGTCGCAGAAATTATCAAAATGAAAGAATTTACCATAATAACTATAAGTATAAGAAAGAAGAAGGGCCTTTTTTTTGTAATTCCTATGATGTAATTGGGGCTTATCGACAGAAAAGAATTCATTTAGATAGTCCTTTGTGGCTCCGTTGGCGACTAGATCAACAACCTATTTCCGCAAGAGAAGCTCCCATCGAAGTTCACTACGAATCTTTGGGTACCTATCATGAGATTTATGGGCACTATCTAATAGTAAGAAGTATAAAAAAAGGAATTCGTTGTATATACATTCGAACCACCGTTGGTCATATTTCTTTTTATCGAGAAATTGAAGAAGCTATACAAGGATTTTTCCGGGCCTGTTCATAGGATATCTAATTATCTGGATGGTATATAAACTCAATTCTACAATACCGGTGTGAATTCGAGTCTCTCCGGTTCAACTAGGATCATAGTTCTTGAATTTCTACGCGAATCAAGATCAAGAAAAGGAAGTTTTCCAATCATTGACTCAAACCCATTGTCGAACTCCGCTGAGCAGAATATGGAGGTACTTATGGCAGAAGGGGCCAATCTAGTCTTTCACAATAAAGTGATAGATGGAACTGCCATTAAACGACTTATTAGCAGATTAATAGACCACTTTGGGATGGCATATACATCACACATCCTGGATCAAATAAAAACTTTGGGGTTCCAGCAAGCCACTGCTACATCGATTTCATTAGGAATTGACGATCTTTTAACAATACCTTCTAAGGGATGGCTAGTCCAAGATGTTGAACAAGAAAGTTTTATTTTGGAAAAACACTATCATTATGGCAATGTACACGCAGTAGAAAAATTACGCCAATCCATCGAGGCGTGGTATGCTACAAGTGAATATTTGCGACAAGAAATGAATCCTCATTTTAGGATGACTGACCCCTTTAATCCAGTCCATATAATGTCTTTTTCGGGAGCTAGAGGAAATGCATCTCAAGTACACCAATTAGTAGGTATGAGAGGATTAATGTCGGATCCACAAGGACAAATGATTGATTTAAGCATTCAAAGCAATTTACGCGAAGGACTGTCTTTAACAGAATATATCATTTCTTGCTACGGAGCCCGCAAAGGGGTTGTAGATACTGCTGTACGAACAGCAGATGCTGGATATCTTACACGTCGACTTGTTGAAGTAGTTCAACACATTGTTGTACGTAGAACAGATTGCGGCACCATCCGGGGGATTTCTGTGAGTCCTCGAAATGGGATGATGTCGGAAAGAATTTTGATACAAACATTAATCGGTCGTGTATTAGCAGACGATATTTATATAGGCCCGCGATGTATTGCCATTCGAAATCAAGATATTGGTAGTGGGCTTGCCAATCGACTCATAACTCTTCAAGCACAACCAATATTTCTTCGAACCCCCTTCACTTGTAGGAGTTTGTCTTGGATCTGTCGATTGTGTTATGGCCGGAGTCCTGCTCACGGCGACCTGGTGGAACTGGGAGAGGCTGTAGGTATTATCGCGGGTCAATCTATTGGAGAACCGGGCACTCAATTAACATTAAGAACCTTTCATACGGGCGGAGTATTCACGGGGGGTACTGCAGAATGTGTACGAGCTCCTTCGAATGGAAAAATAAGATTCAATGAGGATTTGGTTTATCCCACACGTACACGTCACGGACACCCTGCTTTTCTATGTTATATAGAATTGTATGTAACTATTGAAAGTGAAGATATTATACATAACGTGACTATTCCACAAAAGAGTTTTCTTTTAGTTCAAAATGATCAATATGTAGAATCAGAACAAGTGATTGCTGAGATTCGCGCGGGAACATACACTTTACATTTTAAAGACAGGGTTCAAAAACATATTTATTCTGACTCAGAAGGAGAAATGCACTGGAGTACTGAGGTGTACCGTGTACCCGAATTTACATATAGTAATGTCCATGTCTTATCAAGAACGAGTCATTTATGGATATTATCCGGAGGGTCGTGCAAGCCCGGTGCAGTCCCTTTCTCACTCCACAAAGACCAAGATCAAACGCACATCCATTTTCCCTCTGCCGGAGGCAGATATATTTCTAATCTTTCAGTAAGTAATGATCAAGTAAGACGCAAATTCTTTAGTTTTCATCTTTCTGATAAAAAAGAAAGCGGGATTCCTGATTATTCAAACTTGAATCGAATCATACGGGAGGGTCATTGTAATCTTATATATCCTCCTATTCGCCACAAGGATTTGGATTTCTTGGCAAAGAGGCGCGGAAATGGATTTCTCATCCCATTCCAATCGATTCAGGGCCGAGACAAAGAACTAAGGGCCTGTTCTGATATCTCGATTGAAATACCCATTAATGGCATTTTTGGTATAAATAGTATTCTTGCTTATTTTGATGATCCTCATCCTCAATACAGAAAGAGGCGTTCGGGAATGACTCAATATAGTACTCTAGGAACACATTCAATTCGAAAAAGGGAGGCTTTTATTGAGTATCAAGGAGTCAAAGAATTGAAACCAAAATACCAAATAAAAGTCGATCGATCTTTTTTCAGTCCCGAGGAAATGCATATTTTACCCGAATCTTCGTCCATAATGGTACGGAACAATAGTTTCATTGGAGTAGATACACCAATCACTTTAAATATAAGAAGTCGAGTAGGCGGATTCGTACGAGTGGAAAAGAAAAAAAGAGGGATTGAACTAAAAATATTTTCTGGGAATATCCATTTTCTTGGAGAGATGGATAAGATAGCCCGACATAGCGGCATCTTGATACTATCCGGAACATTAAAAAGAAAAAATTCTAAGGAATCAAAAAAATTTCAAAATGCAATCTATGCCCAACGGATCACACCTACCAAGAAAAAGGATTTTGTTTTGGTTCGACCCGTAATCGTATACAAAATGGCGTACGGTATAAAAAATTTAGTAACACTTTTTCCCCAGGATCCGTTACAGGAAAAGGATAATCTGGAGCTTAAGGTTGTCAATTATATTCTTTATGGAAATGGAAAATCAATTCGGGGAATTTCTAAGACAAGCAAAAAATTAGTGCGGACTTGCTTAGTCTTGAATTGGGATCAAGACAAAAAGGATTCTTCTCTCGAAGAGGCCCGTGCTTCCTTTGTTGAAGTAAGCACAAATGGTTTGATTCGAGATTTTCTAAGAATCGACTTTTCGAAATCCCCTATTTCATATATCAGAAAAAGAAATGATCCGTCCGGTTCAGGATTGATCTATGATAATGAGTCAGAACATACCAATATCAATCCGTTTTATTCTATTTCCTCCAAGGCAAATATTCAGCAATCACTTCTTAGCCAAAATCACGGAACTATTCGTATGTTGTGGAATAGAAAAGAGGAATGCCGATCTTTGATAATTTTTTCATCATCTAATTGTTTTCAAATCGGACCATTCAACGGTGGAAAATGTTACAATGGTAGAAAAGAATCAATTAAAAGAAATCCTATAATTCCAATTAGGAATTCATTAGGCCCTTTAGGAATTCAAATTTCTAATCTTTTTTCACTGTTCCCTTTAATAACTCATAATAATACCTCGGTAACTAAATATTTTCAACTTGACAATTTAAACCAAGCTTTTCAAGTATTTAAATATTATTTAATCGACGAAAACGCGCGAATTTATAATCCCGATCCATGCATCGTTTTGAACCCATTCCATTTAAATCGGTATTTTCTCCATCATAATTATCATCAGAATGATTGGGAAAAAATATCCACAATAATTAGCCTTGGGCAATTTATTTGTGAAAATTTATGTATAGCTAAAAATGGACCACACCTAAAATCGGGTCAAGTTCTAATTGTTCAAGTTGATTCTGTAATAATAAGATCGGCTAAGCCTTATTTGGCCGCCCCGGGGGCAACTGTTCATGGCCATTATGGGGAAATCCTTTACGAAGGAGACCCATTAGTCACATTTCTATATGAAAAATCGAGATCCAATGATATAACACAGGGACTTCCAAAAGTAGAACGGGTATTAGAGGCGCGTTCGTTTGATTCAATATCCATGAACTTAGAAAAGAGAGTTGTCGGTTGGAAAAAGCATATAACAAGAATTCTTGGAATTCCCTGGGGATTTTTGGTCGGTGCTGAGCTAACTATAGTGCAAAGCCGTATCTCTTTGGTTAATAAGATTCAAAAGGTTTATCGATCCCAGGGAGTGCAGATCCATAATAGACATATAGAAATTATTGTACGTCAAATAACATCAAGAGTCTTGGTTTCAGAAGACGGAATGTCTAATGTTTTTTTACCCGGAGAAGTAATTGGATCGTTGCGAGCTGAACGAATGGGACGTGTTTTAGAAGAAGCAATCTATTACCGAGCTCTATTATTGGGAATAACGAAAACATCTCTGAATACTCAAAGTTTCATATCCGAAGCGAGTTTTCAAGAAACCGCTAGAGTTTTAGCAAAAGCCGCTCTCCGGGGGCGTATCGATTGGTTGAAAGGTCTGAAAGAGAACGTTGTTATAGGGGGGATAATACCCGTTGGTACCGGATTCAAAAGATTAGTACACCGTTCACGCCCAAGGAAAGATAACGGGAACGGGATCTCCTTGGAAACCCGAAAAAATAATATTTTCGGAGGAGAAATGAGAGGAGAAACAGGAGATATCTTGTTCCACTACAGAGAATTATTTGATTTTCTCATTTCAAAGAATTCTTGTGATACATCATCAGGGCAATCATTTCTAAGATTTAATGATTACTAAGAGACAATTCATCCCTTTAACCAGAACTATACGCGGTCATTTGGTTTGGAAATGTTTGATTTGGAAATAGTAATTAAGGATAATAACGATAGAAAGAAATAAATGGCCCGGTCGTGTAGCAATAACCGTGTATCAATGGCCTCTCTTTGGTAGAGGAGAAGGTTCCATCGGAACAATTATTTATTTCGATTTCAGGGTACATTGTCTCTCTTTTTTTGTGAAAAAATATAAAGAGGGAGAAAGAAGGTGTGGGGATAAATGACAAAAGCATATTGGAACATAACTTTGGAAGAGATGTTAGAAGCGGGAGTTCATTTAGGTCATGATACTAGGAAATGGAATCCTAGAATGGCACCTTATATATATGCAAAGCGTAAAGGTATTCATATTACAAATCTTACTAGAACGGCTCGTTTTTTATCAGAAGCTTGTGATTTAATTTTTGATGCAGCGAGTAGGGGAAAGCAATTTTTAATTGTTGGTACCAACAAAAAAAATAAAGCAGCTGATTCAGTCGCGCGGGCTGCAATAAGGGCTCGCTGTCATTATGTTAATAAAAAATGGCTTGGCGGTATGTTAACGAATTGGTATATCACAGAAACACGACTTCATAAGTTCAGGGACTTGAGAAGGAAACAAAAGACGAGGAGACTCAAGCGTCTTCCGACTAGGTTGAAGAGAGAATTATCTCGCTTAAAAAGATATTTGGGCGGGATTCAATATATGACAAAGTTACCCGATATTGTAATAATCGTTGATCAGCAAGAAGAATATAAGGCTCTTCAAGAATGTATCATTTTGGGAATTCCAACGATTTGTTTAATCGATACAAATTGTGACCCGGATCTCGCGGATATTTCGATTCCAGCTAATGATGACACTATAGTTTCAATCCGAGTAATTCTTAACAAATTGGTATTTGCAATTTGCGAGGGTTATTCTAGCTATATACGAAATTCTTGATTAATAATAAGATAAATCAATCGTTTAAAGATAGATTAATTATTTGTATTTTTGAAACTCTATAGATTTTGGTAATCGGTTACTATTACCGAATCGCACAAAAAAGATCAAAATAACTGGGGATATTATGTGATTAGTCGATATACAAACTATAAAATTGAAGTAAACAAGTCGAAAAGATAGATGGTTGAATCAAAATAATTCTTTTTAAGTTCTATTTATTTCAGAGGTCAATATGAATGTTTTATTATGTTCCATCAACACATTTAAAATGTTATATGATATTTCCGCTGTAGAAGTAGGCCAACATCTGTATTGGAAAATAGGGAGTTTCCAAGTCCATGCCCAAGTACTTATTACTTCTTGGGTTGTAATTGGTCTCTTATTAGTTTCAGCCATTCTAGCTGTTCGAAATCCACAAACTATTCCTACTGACGGTCAGAATTTCTTTGAATATGTACTCGAATTCATTCGAGACGTGAGCAAAACGCAGATTGGAGAAGAATATGGTCCGTGGGTTCCCTTTATTGGAACTATGTTTCTCTTTATTTTTGTTTCTAATTGGTCAGGGGCTCTTTTACCTTGGAAAATCATACAGTTACCTCATGGGGAGTTAGCCGCACCCACAAACGATATAAATACTACGGTGGCATTAGCTTTACTCACGTCAGTAGCATATTTCTATGCGGGTCTTTCCAAAAAAGGATTGAGTTATTTTGGTAAATACATTCAACCAACTCCAATCCTATTACCAATTAACATCTTAGAAGATTTTACAAAACCCCTATCGCTTAGTTTTCGACTTTTTGGAAATATATTAGCTGATGAATTAGTGGTTGTTGTTCTTGTTTCTTTAGTACCTTTAGTGGTTCCTATACCTGTCATGTTCCTGGGATTATTTACAAGCGGCATTCAAGCTCTTATTTTTGCAACTTTAGCTGCGGCTTATATAGGCGAATCCATGGAGGGTCATCATTGACTAATTTTCGAAATAGTCTTTTCTTTTTTTTTTTTTGAGCTAAGCCCACCCCAATGTATGCGTGACTCAAGATAATCTACTTAAGGAGCATAAAAATGAAACATTCAGCTCAAATAGAAATCTTAGCTTATATATTAATTCATTAAATTATTTATAAATATAGAAATAAAATATATATAGAAATAAAATATAGAAAAATTAAAATATTCTAAAATACTATAATATAGTTAATATTATTTTAAATAATAATAAAAAATATATATATATATATATATATATATATATTAGATATACGATTTTGGATAATAGTAAAAAAAGATTACGATAATTGGGGAATTGTAAAAAAATAAAAAGGAAAGAGATCCACCTAAAAGATCTTTTTCCAAAAATCCCTGTTTGGCCAATTTATACCCACCTCCAATCAATATTCTCTTTCTTTCTTTCTATTGATATACTGCTTGTTTAGTATTGTTTTGTTTTATTTTTTTCATTCAATTCGAAATTCAAAATGCAATACAATATTAGAAGTCATACTATAGTCTGAATAAAAAATAGAATTTTTCTAATATTTTCCTATCTGTTTACGATGTGCGATTAAAAAAATATATAACTATATTATAGAATGGATTCTCTTTTTATTCATTCAATTCAACGATTGACCAAAAGATAATTTGAATAAATAATAAATTAGATGAACTTAGACCCATTTATTTAGGCTGATTCTATTCATATGATAGAATGATAAATAGAAAGGGGTTTCAAAAAACAAGATTAAAAAAATCAAAGGGAGGGGGGCTCGAACTGAGGGTATATACCTAATTGCGATAAGAGAAAGACAAATCTTATGCTTGTAGGTGCTTCGAAAAATGATTCTAGAATCTGATTAAATATAAGAATACAAGATACGAAGAATAGGTTTTCATTATGGGAGAAAGGCGTGTATATGTGATATTAGATTGAAACTCATTCCATAGAACTAAAGATATACGTACGCCCATCTATTGTAAATTTGGATAGGGATTTAAATGGAAATGGAAGTCTTTCTCTTTCGTCTGTAATTTGGAATTGAGTATTGAATGAATAAAGAGATTCAATCAATAAAAAAAAAAGAATGAATAATTAAAAGAATGGTTAAAAAAAAAAATGGAAGGTAAGAACAAAAGTCGTATGGATTAAAAAAAAACTATGTGGATAGAAACTAAAAGAGAAAAATCGAAGTAGTTCTGATGATTCAAAAAAGAGTATTATTTCAATTCGGAATTTTGAATTACTTTAATTGGATAAATCTTAGTCATGGGATAATTAAGTCATAATTCGTTGGTTGATTGTATCATTAACCATTTCTTCTTTTCTTTATTTTGGTGCGAGGAACTTATCATGAATCCATTGATTTCTGCCGCTTCCGTTATTGCTGCTGGATTGGCCGTTGGGCTTGCTTCTATCGGACCTGGGGTTGGTCAAGGTACTGCTGCAGGCCAAGCTGTAGAAGGGATTGCTAGACAACCGGAGG